GGAACTATATGAATAAGGGAGAAACTCCATGAAAGAAAAATTAAGGATTCGTATAAATCACTTAGTGGAAAATGGCCCGAATAAATCCAACGAGTTATTAACAATCCTGTTAGACATAAAAAAGTAGCTATCATCCCCTTTTCTGAGGAATAATATGGTTTTCTAATTTGATTGCCCAATAAGCTTATCAAATGAATTGTAATTACAATTGAAACAATAGAAAAGGAAATATGAGTTAATATATGCTCTAAAGTTGAAAATATCATAAAAATGAAAAAACGGGGGATCCCCCCGTATTAATTAAGAAATAGAAATTGGGAATTTAATTTAATTTTATTATAGGATCTATTTGATATCTTTTAGAAGATGGCATGCCGCCACTCGGACTCGAACCGAGATGCTCTAGCACTGCTTCCTAAGAGCAGCGTGTCTACCGATTTCACCATAGCGGCTTGCTCGAACTCATAATAACCTATTTATATTCAATCGTCGAGATTGAACAAGTCAATTCACTCAAATAAGTTTTTTTTAGTAAAAAAAAAAAAGAGTTCAAAAAAGTCAATTTAAAGGTTCAGTAGTTTCTTTAAGGTGTCTGGTTTTAGGGCTTTGACGTAGTTTAGCCGATTCTAAAATACGACTCTTGTAACGATAGAATTCTTCGATAGACTAAAAAACTTTTTTCTTTTATTGTCATTATTTCTGGTTTATTTGATTTAATAAATTCAATTTGAAACACAAACTAAATTTTATCAATGAATCTAAAATATGTCTATTTTGGATTACTCCAAATTGCCACTTGTACATATAATAATATCTCAACAATTAAGTTCTTTTATTGATTATTCATTGGGCTGAAAATTGGATATATATGGAAAATACATTAAATATAGTATATATAATAAATTAAGAAGTCAGAAAGTTATCCAAAAATCTTTAACACGGAATGGATTAGTTTGAACAATTAATTAATTTGAACTAAAAATATTCTATCTGCCCTTCCTGATAAATATAAAATTTTTTCATTATTTATTCTTTTAAAGGTCGATGGGGAAAAGAAGACTCCCCACCACCAAAATCTGAATGAAAATATACTAAAAAATTCAAATAAAAAATCTTATATATATTTATTTTATTTTTATAATTTAGAAAGAAGAATACTTCTTCTTTTTATAAGATTAAGAGTCTATTTCATATTGATTAGAATAGGAACTGCCAATTGTTAATTTTATATTAACTTTAATATTAAAATTAACAAATTACTGAGATATTAATTACTGATCCAATTTTTTTAGTCAAATCCATTCCAAATTATTCCAATATTTTAGGACTTATTTGTTTGTCGTACAAAAAAACTTTTTGAATTCCCGGTAGAAAGAGATTTCCCTAATGACAAAGCTTTTAATGCCGCCCAATATCCTTTCCTTTTCCAAATATTTTTACGAATACGCTTTTTTGATATCGAAGTACGTTTTTTTGGAACTGCCATTTAAAAAAGAAGAAGTTAGTCATTGTTATAGTTGGATGTGAAAGACATCTGTTGTTCAAAACGAATTATTATTTCTTATCTTATTTATTATTTCTTATCTTATATTCATTATCTATTTTTTTTTATAAAAGATTCTCTTCATAGAAATATAGATACGTCAAAGATCCGTGAAAATAAAAAATGACTCGAAATCAAAAAATTTTGATTCCATACACTATTTGTAAAACCCAAAATTTTTGGTTTTGAACTCTTAGTTCTCATTGTTTATATCTCATCTGCTATGGGATAGAAATCAAAAGAAATAAAGAACCTAAAATACCTTTATTTTAGTCATTCTATATTTTATTTACATGTAATAAAATACCTTGTAAACTTTTGCCTAATAAATTGAGTCTTTTTTTAGTAAAACTTGAAAAAAAAAAAATAAACCTAAACTTTAAAACTCGAATGAGACTAGTAAAAAATCTGTTAAAGGGTATGTAGTTTGATAAAAAAGGATCTCAGTCATTTTTTATCCTTGCTCGATAAAAAGTGCATTTTAGAGCTATAATCTTATAAACTTTCCAAATATTCCTAATAAATTGTTTTGATTGAAATGGAAAACAATAAATCCCATAATGAATTAGTTAATGAGTTTAAATAAACTAACTAAAATCAAGAGGTTTTATTTCATTAGACCAACGACCTTAGTTAATCCTCTAATTCATATTAGCATCAAGTACTCTTTTTAGCCTAAAATTTTATCCTTGCTCTATGAATATTAATAATATTTTTTATTTTCCTACTTTCCTATTATAAGTATTCGTTTTTATATGTCACTTGGTTATATCATTTGACCAATTGTAACTTCTTGTTTTGCATATTTGAACAATTTTGAAAAGACTCAGAATAAATACTAATATAAATATAAATTATTAAATAAGTTAGTGCATATCTTTATTTTTTATTTACTTTTTCGAAAGAGCTAAGATCCGGTGAATCGGAAACAATTAATTAAGAAAAAAAACTTTTTTT